ACGAATTCTTTAAATTCGTTTTTATTACCGTCATATCTGGATTGAGACTTAGGTAAATGTTTTATTCATATATGTATTAAAAGAACATATCTAATTTAGCTCTTTCATGCCTATTCTAACTAGTTATTTTGGTTTTTTACTGGCTGCTTCAACTATAACCCCAGCTATATTTATTGGTTTGAACAAGATACGACTTATTTGAAATGAATGAAATTCAATAAACAATTTACAAAAATAAAAATCAAAGCCTCCCAGAATATTTTATTTCAGTTATTCTATGGTTCTCAATTGCAAATTCCCGGTCATTGAGATTCACGGATAATTCAGATTAATATTTTAGGGATAGATCTTACCTATCTTTTTATTCCCTAAAACAAATTGAAATGATTGAAGTTTTTCTATTTGGAATCGTCTTAGGTCTAATTCCTATTACTTTAACAGGATTATTTGTAACTGCATATTTACAATACAGGCGCGGTGATCAGTTGGACCTTTGATTGAGTAACATTTCTTTTTTTGATTGACCTCCTACAAGGAGGAGGTCAAATTTAAGTTGCAATTAGACTTTGTTTTGTTCAGTTATTTTATTGTAATTCGGCATAACATAAACGGAATCACGCTCTGTAGGATTTGAACCTACGACATCGGGTTTTGGAGACCCACGTTCTACCGAACTGAACTAAGAGCGCTTTCTTATATCCTATAACAGTAGATACGATTGTAAAGTGTAAAGAAAAGGATTTTTTTACCCCCGAGGGGTATTGTGTATATGTACATATAGTATGTACAAATAAAAGATTATGTCCAAAATTTCCTGATCTTACTCAATGAATCCCTCGTAACTGTCCATAGGAGAAAGAATAGGTAGGGATGACAGGATTTGAACCTGTGACATTTTGTACCCAAAACAAACGCGCTACCAAGCTGCGCTACATCCCTTTTAAAAATTGTTGTACAGTGTCATTGTATAAAATACATGTCTTGTTTTCCACATCCTTCTTTTTTGCTCTACCTATATAGATAGGTAGAAAATGTTCTTGTCATTTTTTTAGGGAGCGGAAAAATTGAATCTGCTGGGTCATTGTACATATGCATTTTAGTTAGTAATTCCTAATTCTAATTTTATTTCAAGCAAAAACAAATGATCTTGAACTAAAATATCGGGTTATCTATGATCTATGTATTAGAATATCGAACTAGGACTATATATGTATTTATATGTATTACAATATACAATACAAATAAAGAATTAAAATAAATAAGAAAAAAATAGAAAATCAAAGAAGAAGGAGGATTTTCAATGCGAGATATAAAAACATATCTCTCAACGGCACCTGTGATAACCACTCTATGGTTTGGGTCTTTAGCAGGTCTATTGATAGAAATTAATCGTTTATTTCCGGATGCCTTGTCATTCCCCTTTTTTTCATCCTGATTGAATTCTTGTATTGATCTGTGAAGAAATGAAGAAGATTTGAGATACAATTCTACGTAACATGGCTCCAATTTCGCTTCCTTTTTCTTTCCTATCCTAAAAAAAAAGAAAGAGAAAGAGTGTATCGAACCTCAGTCAAAATACAGTGAATCTACGATAGAATTTTGGGGAAAAGAAATGGAAATGTGGATCCAGTCTAGGGGCGACAAAATTTTAACATAGAAAGAATAAAATACTGAGATTAGGATAGGAATAATTCATAGTTAGAAAAAATTGTATTAATTAATTATTACGATATTCTTAATATTCTTCTATTAATGAATATGACTCTTTTTCTTTCTAGTTATTCATAGTAATTCTATTTTAGATTATAGTACTCCGAAGTCATTTGAATTCTAATAATTCGAAAAAGAAAATATTTACAAATTACATTTCTAGTTAGTAACTTTTATTAATATAGTCTAGATATAGAATATAGATTTTTTTTATTTGGTTCGGATCAAAAAGAAAATGAAGAGAGTTCTAAAGTGAAGTCGATCCAAAATGAAAAGGAGGTTCATGGCCAAGGGTAAAGATATCAGAATTATAGTGATTTTGGAATGTACCTGTTGTGTTCGAAAGGGTGTCAATAAAGAATCGCCGGGCATTTCTAGATATATTACTCAAAAGAATCGACACAATACACCCAATCGACTAGAATTTAGAAAATTTTGTCGCTATTGTCAAAAGTATACGATTCATGGGGAAATAAAGAAATAGGTGGAACGGAATGTGTGTGTGATTTTTCCGAGTAGCGGGAAGAGTAAGAACTTTACATCTTAACATATATAATCCAAACCAAATCCTATTTTGGTCGAATCTTAAATGAATAAGAAAAAAAAGAGAATTCTATTTTATAGATTCTTTTATATAGAAGGAATAAACAAACAAGGAATAAGCAAACCATGGATAAATCCAAACAACCTTTTCGTAAATCCAAGCGATCTTTTCGTAGGCGTTTACCCCCAATTGGATCGGGGGATCAAATCGATTATAGAAACATGAGTTTAATTAGTCGATTTCTTAGTGAACAAGGAAAAATCTTATCTAGACGGACGAATAGGTTGACCTTGAAACAACAACGATTAATTACTATTGCTATAAAACAAGCTCGTATTTTATCATTGTTACCTTTTCGTAATAATGAGAAACAATTGGATAGAGTGGAGTTGATCCCTAGAACTACTGGTCCTAGAACCAAAAATAAATAGATATACTCCTCAAAACTCCAATTGGAACTCAAGCTTATATTAATTTTTGCTCGAAAAAACTAGAATCCAGATTCGATTCTTGTATTATAAAAAAGGAAAAATGGGGAAGAAATCTTTTTTTCTTGAAAAATGTTCGTTTATTCTTACTACTCAAATCTTAATTTCTTTTTATTCTATCTTCCCGGAGTCCTTTCTCCGGGAAATCCTGTTTCAATCATTCTTGTTTCATGTATAATAGATTCTATTAAGATTTTTTTATTCCTTTATTTGATTTGTATTTTTTTTTTATTTTTGATTGATGATTTTATTTGAAATAATATCAAAACAATTCTTATTTGATAGGGCTATTTGCGCAAGTATTTTACGATTCAGAAGCAATTGTCTCTTGTACAGATTGTTGATGAATAGGCTATAACTATAGAATAGCCTACCCTCACGAGTTACCGCATTTATCCGAGTGATCCACAAACGACGAAAATCTCTCTTTTTCCTGCTCCTATCTCGATGAGAGGAAACCAAAGCTCTCATTCTTTGTTGAATAGTCGTTCGAGTAAGTCTTGAATGAGCCCCTATAAAGGTTGATGCAAATAAACGAATCTTTTTTCGACGTCTCCGAGCTGTATATCCTCGTTTAACTCTGGTCATTGAATCAAATGAAACTTTCTTGAATAACTAATTGATTTCTCTTCTTTCAGTCATCCTTTTCTTCCGGTCAATTAATAACAAAGCGGATTCTTCCAATATATAAAATATAAATTCCAATGGCTTTTGCGACTATGACCTTCCCGACCACGATTTTTTCTTTCTTCAAGGTATCTCGCCTGTAAATAAGAAATTCAACTGCTACTAAATAAAAAAGAATAGTGGGTTTCCTCGTTTCTATGGCAACTTCTGAAACGGTGAGGTCCTCTCTATACACCGGAGCCTCTTCTTTCATTTCATCGAATTTTATTGTGAACTTGTATAGTTCACACTCTTTGGCTCTACCCATCCATTTTTCAATTAGAATTCTTTTTTCAATTCTAATTAGAAAGTAATAGTCCTTTTCACAAAAAAAGCTATCCATACAGTGACGGCATTTAATTCTGAAAGTTGGCTAGGTAGCTGACCTTGTTAGTCCGTTTTTTCAAGAAAAGGAATAGGAGCATAACCTTTTTCCTCCGCTTAATGGATAACTATTTGTTACCAATGGAGAATTCCTTCTCATCTCAAACGGAGTGATTGGATTTGCACCAATAGAAACCATAAATTCATAACATAATTAGGTAGATGATAGATCTTCATTTTTAGATACTAGTAAATTAAATGGCCGTCTTCCACTCTATCTATCCTAATTCATTTATAGTGGTCGTTGATACTTTTGCATTTCTTCAAACTCATCATGATCTGAACTGAACGAGTCGCACATACACCCTAGTACATGTTCCTCGACGCTGAGGACATCCTCGAAGAGCGGGAGATTTCGTGACATTTCTTATTGGCTGTCTTGCGTTTCTAATAAGTTGTTTAATGGTTGGCATGGCGTGTCTATAGAATCTCATTCTAGATAGAATAGAGCGGGTTGGCTTAGATCGATCTTAACCTGATGGTTGATGATTATGAATGATTTCTATTCACACGGAAATTTCAAATTTTGAAACGAAATTCTTATATTTCTATTTATATGGAATCCCTAGTATTTTCATTTTCGATCGCTACAAGATCAACGATGCCATAAGCTTGGGCTTCTGTTGCTGACATAAAAACATCCCTTTCCATATCTTCGGATATAACCCATAAAGGGTTGCCCGTTCTTTGTACATAAACTTTTGTGAGAGTTTCGCGAAGCTTCAATAGTTCTTCTGCTTCCAGAATAAAATCCCCTGCTTGTGCCTCGTAAAAAGAACTAGCAGGTTGGTGAATCATAACCCTGATGATATTGATATAACATCATGAATGGTTCTTCTATCTATATATCGCACGATTGGGTTAAAGTAAGGGATAATCAAAATAACAATAAAAAATAGAATTAAACAACCGTACGGGCATCTTTTGTACATTGCATACGGCTCTGCAATGGAATTTATTTTTTCGATAGAAGAAATTCTATCGAAAAGAAGAAAAAGAACCCATCCGATCCAAATCGTTAAATGATCCATTTACCACCCTTCCTTTCGTAGTAGTAAAAAAGATACTATGATGGTTCTGTTGCTTTATATGTTTATCTATTTATCTCGTCTGTGGTTTAGCAATCCCAAAGTTTCTTTTTGATATGATCCAAGAAGGAGAAAATTATTTTTTCCATTTTTTTGACTCTTTCTTATCATAACATAAAAATAAGAAAAATACTTCTGGTGTGGAAGAATAATGGTTTGTGACGCTGAAATTGACTCTTGCTTGACACATAAAATCAACTTGGGAATAACCCTTCTTTCATACTACTATCTCGATACAAAATCTCATGTTAGAAAAAAACACTAATGGTTTGTTCATATCGAACTCGAAGTGCCATGCTATTATTACTTATTCTTTATTTGATTCATATTCGATACAGCGAAGGCATAGTATTTTTTTCTCAAATAAAAAAAACTCATTGGCGCCAAGCGTGAGGGAATGCTAGACGTTTGGTAATTTCTCCTCCAACCAGAATGAAAGATCCCATTGAAGCGGCTAATCCCATACATACTGTATGTACATCCGGTGACACAAATTGCATAGTATCATAAATAGCTATTCCCGGTATTACCCATCCACCTGGAGAATTTATAAACAAATAAAGATCCCTAGTATCATCCTCTATGCTGAGGTATACCATGAGACCAACAAGTTGATTCGAGATCTCGCTATCAACCTCTTGGCCTAAAAAAAGTAATCTTTCTCGATGAAGTCGGTTGATTAGGGAAAAATTGTATCCCTGAGGAACCGTACGTGCACCTTTGGATGCATACGGTTCAAAAGAATTGCGAAAAAAAAATCAATGTATTGATTCCAGTCCTATTTCTTTTTTTTTTTTAACATGAGTTTTGCCCTCCTTCCCTTTCCCTATATTCTATAATGTAGAATATAAAAGTAGAATATAAAAAAGAATTTTATGAACTTATTGAACTAACTTCTCATTGATGTATTGTTTCATCGAAATTCAAATTACGATGTAATTTTCTTGTTCCTGAATGGACCCTTTCAATTCTTTTAGGTTCTTGTTCTACTCCGGGGGAAGATTTGCCCGAATTCCATTTGCGCATATAGGTCAAATGATTCCAGTACCACTTCTTTTTTTTCAATTGTTTCATAACTTTCCCCAAAATATTCGATGTATTAATAATACTACTCCATTGGTAGGCAGTTTTATATTATCCCTATAGTAAGTATAGGGATAGTCTATGATACAAGTGGTAATCGTGCAATCATCATATATTCTACATACATAGATTATATTAGAATATTCTATTATAGTCTATTATAGTAAGTTATATTATATTCTATTTAATTATTAATGAATTTCATAATTTATTAATACTTTCATTAAATTTATATTTTATTTTTATATTCTTTATTTAATATTTCTTATTTAATTATCTAATATTATTAGATTTTTTATATTTTTTTTTCTATTTCTATTGAATATTTCTTATTTATATTACTACATTTACACTCCCATTCTATTACTTTTACTATTACCATTTCCAATTTAATTTGGTATTCTCTGAACGGAGCCTGGATACTTTATCAGTCCAAGTAAACCATCAATTATTTTAATTGAGAATATTCATCCCCAATAGGAATTTTTGTGCTTCACGCTCCAAATTATTGATTGTTCAATCAATACAAGATTGAATATCTATTTATTGGATTGGGCGAAATAGAGAATACTCGATCGGGGGAGATAACGGGGAAATACCATATGATCCATATGTCTGACAAGTCGCACTATACGTCAACCCAAGCTGCATCTTCCTCTCCAGGATTCCGAAAAGGTACTTTTGGAACACCAATGGGCATTAAGATAAAAAAAATGAAGTACTATACTTTACTTTAATATGGAAACGTAACAATGGGTTTTATTGTCTTCATCATTTTTTCTCTTTCTTTTCTATTTTTATATCTTATAATATTAGTATTAGTATTAGTAGTATTAGCATATTTCTATATTCTAATCTAATATATTCTAATATAATATATACTATATATTTATTTTCTATAATATTCATTCTATTTTTATATCTTTTAATTTTCTTTCTATATTCTATTCTATATTAGATTCTATTCTATATTAGAATTTTATATTCTATATATTATAGAATATAGAACTTAATATTATTAGAATATTATTAGATAGATATATTATTATCTAGATAGAATTAGAGTATTTAGAGTATAAAGTATATAGATTCTAATTTAGAATATTAGTATATAGATATATACTTTATATATAGGAATATAGGAATAGGAATATAGGACTGGAAGGTTCATAGAGGAAGACAGAATGAATAAAAAAAAAATTGTAACGAACGGAATCGATCAGATCAGCCGATTGTTCGAATGATTTCGAATTATAAAAAGTATATATGCATTCTTTTTCCCTCAAAATCCTCCCATTGCGTATTGGTACTTATCGAGTATAGAATAAGATCTGTTTCTCTTTGTTCTTTTCTAAATAGAAATAAATAGAATTGTTCCCTTCTCTTTCTATTTCATTAAAAATAAAAGAAGGGAATACAAATAAATATAAATCTTTTCCTATACAAAATCTACCGAACAGGTGAAATACACGGTCTAGTCTTTTCCAATGCGATAAAGTTACATAATGTCTATTTCTTTTTCAGAAAGGGGTATTTACATGGGTTTGCCTTGGTATCGTGTTCATACTGTTGTATTGAATGATCCCGGTCGATTACTTTCTGTACATATAATGCATACAGCTCTAGTTTCTGGTTGGGCCGGCTCGATGGCTCTATATGAATTAGCGGTTTTTGATCCCTCTGACCCTGTTCTTGATCCAATGTGGAGACAAGGCATGTTCGTTATACCCTTCATGACTCGTTTAGGAATAACCAATTCGTGGGGGGGTTGGAGTATCTCGGGAGGAACTATAACGAATCCGGGCATTTGGAGTTATGAAGGCGTGGCAGGGGCACATATTTTGTTTTCTGGCTTGTGCTTCTTGGCAGCTATCTGGCATTGGGTGTATTGGGACCTAGAAATATTCTGTGATGAACGTACAGGAAAACCTTCTTTAGATTTGCCCAAGATCTTTGGAATTCATTTATTTCTTTCAGGAGTCGCTTGCTTTGGCTTTGGTGCATTTCATGTAACAGGCTTATATGGTCCTGGAATATGGGTGTCTGATCCTTATGGACTAACCGGAAAAGTACAATCTGTAAATCCAGCGTGGGGTGCGGAAGGTTTTGATCCTTTTGTTCCGGGGGGAATAGCTTCTCATCATATTGCAGCAGGTACATTGGGCATATTAGCGGGTCTATTTCATCTTAGTGTCCGTCCGCCTCAACGTCTATACAAAGGATTACGCATGGGTAATATTGAAACTGTGCTTTCCAGTAGTATTGCTGCTGTTTTTTTTGCAGCTTTCGTTGTTGCTGGAACTATGTGGTATGGTTCAGCAACTACCCCAATCGAATTATTTGGCCCCACTCGTTATCAGTGGGATCAGGGGTACTTCCAGCAAGAAATATATCGAAGAGTTGGGGCCGGACTAGCCGAAAATCTGAGCTTGTCGGAAGCTTGGTCTAAAATTCCCGAAAAATTAGCTTTTTACGATTACATTGGTAATAATCCGGCGAAAGGGGGATTATTCAGAGCAGGCTCAATGGATAGCGGGGATGGAATAGCTGTTGGGTGGTTAGGGCACCCCATATTTAGAGATAAAGAAGGGCGCGAACTCTTTGTACGTCGTATGCCTACCTTTTTTGAAACATTTCCGGTAGTTTTGGTAGATGGAGACGGAATTGTGAGGGCCGATGTTCCTTTTAGAAGGGCAGAATCCAAGTATAGTGTTGAACAAGTAGGGGTAACTGTTGAATTCTATGGTGGCGAACTCAATGGAGTCATTTATAGTGATCCTGCTACTGTAAAAAAATATGCTAGACGTGCCCAATTAGGTGAAATTTTTGAATTAGACCGGGCTACTTTGAAATCCGATGGTGTTTTTCGTAGCAGTCCAAGGGGTTGGTTCACTTTTGGGCATGCTACGTTTGCTTTGCTCTTCTTTTTCGGACACATTTGGCACGGCGCCAGAACCTTGTTCAGAGATGTTTTTGCCGGTATTGATCCAGATTTGGATGCTCAAGTGGAATTTGGAACATTCCAAAAACTTGGAGATCCAACTACAAGGAAACAAGTAGTCTGATACAAAATCCCTTTGCCATCTTTTGCCTCTATTTTTTTTTATTTTATTCTGGTATTTAGAATATATAAATTTAGATTTCTATTATATTTATATTTTATATATAGTATTTAGCTATTTAGTATTTATAATTTGTTAATTTCTATAATTAAGCTAGAATTTCTCTTTTCTATATTAATTGAATCTATTATCTATTTCATTTCATATTCAATATTTCCTAATATATTAATCTAATTATTAATCTAATCTAATTATTAATCTAGTATATCAATACTAATATATAAATTAGATAAATATCTATTTATTTTCTATTTTCTTTCTATATTTTTATTATTTTTATGTATAAATAGATATAAATAAAATAATATATTTTATTAGACTATTAGAATAATATATAAAAAAAATTAGAAATAGAATAAGAATAATACAATATAAATATAGAATAAATAGAATTAATAAGATATGACTATATATATAGTAATATATAGTAATAGTTAGTAATGTAATAGTTAGTAATAGTAAATTGTAAATCTCAATTTAGAATTTCTTTAGTAAATGATCCAAAATGAATAGGTGTGGAAGCTATAATTGTAAACCACGATCGAATCTATGGAAGCATTGGTTTATACATTCCTCTTAGTTTCAACTTTAGGGATAATTTTTTTCGCTATCTTTTTTCGAGAACCACCTAAAGTTCCAACTAAAAAAATGAAATGATTTTTCATTATTTCCATTGGAGTAATGAGCCCCAATATGAATATGGGGCTCATTACTTCAACTAGTCCCCATGTTCTTCGAAGGGATCTCTTAATTTTTGAGAGGGTTGCCCAAAAGCGGTATATAAGGCATACCCAGTAAAGCTTACAAGTAACCCGGATATGGAGATGGCGACTAGGGTTGCTGTTTCCATTTTTTCGATAATTTCAAGATCATAAAGGATCACGATAATGTCGTTTATTTACAACTACAACGGAATGGTATACAAAGTCAACAGATTTTAACCCATGATGAAAGAGGATTTATGGCTACAAAAACCGTTGAGAGTAGTTCTAGATCTGGGCCAAGACGAACTGGCGTAGGGAGTTTATTGAAACCATTGAATTCGGAATATGGAAAAGTAGCTCCAGGGTGGGGGACTACACCACTTATGGGAGTTGCAATGGCTCTATTTGCAATATTTCTATCTATTATTTTAGAAATTTATAATTCATCTGTTTTACTGGATGGAATTTCAATGAATTAGTTCATAAAAACTAGGAAGTCCTAGTTTTTCAATCAAAAAAGAGTATTTTACTTATACTTACTTAATGCTTAAAATACTTAATACTTCAACTTAATATTACCTAAGACTTGGATTTCATTCTGGTAGTTCGATCGTGAAATTTATTTGTTTCGATATTTCATTTCCGGAATATGAGCGTGTGACTTGTTATAATTGATCCTATTGATAATACAGAGAATGGACCTGTCATCTCTATCAAGATGATTCTACCTCGTCAGATATTTATTATAGTCTCTGAAGCACGGACTATATAGAATAGATCAAGAAAAGAAATATTTGAACTATGATTCATACCTATTATTCAGACCTCGCAACCGGATTAAAAAAAATGGAAATAGGTCTTTTATAAAGAAAACAATTTTTTCTTTCATACTTCTTTTGACCAAAATAAACCTCTTTCTCTATATTTTGTTGAGTTATTACATTCATTGAAGAAGTAATGATCAAATGGTTTTTACTCAGAAAACCTTTGAGGTTAGTTTTGGCTTTCTTAAATCATCGTGGTTCTAGTATGAATCTGAGGTTTCAATTGATTCATAGGGTCTCAACAAGAGAATTCCTATCAAACAAAAAAAAAAGATAGGGAAGAGAAGATTCAAGAGGCCTGTCACGATTAACATAAAGAAAGATGTATGAGCCAACTTGAGATTTTATTTCTTAGCATTATCATCACAAAGAAGAGATTCCGGATTTTTCTTACTTCGTATCTTTGGGTCAAATCGAGTCAAGCGGCTAAGCCACAAGAAGTTTGAAACTCTCTATTCCATATCCGTTGAACCCAGTATTTGTGTGTTTCGGTTTGAGCCGTACGAGATGAAATTCTCATATACGGCTCTCAGAGGGGGAGTCTTTCTTGGGTTACCTATCTCAATAAAGTATATGATTGGTTCGAGGAACGTCTCGAGATTCAAGCGATTGCAGATGATATAACTAGTAAATATGTCCCTCCTCATGTCAACATATTTTATTGTCTAGGGGGGGTTACGCTTACTTGTTTTTTAGTACAAGTAGCTACGGGTTTTGCTATGACCTTTTACTATCGTCCAACTGTTACAGAGGCTTTTTCCTCTGTTCAATACATAATGACTGAGGTCAACTTTGGTTGGTTAATTCGATCAGTTCATCGATGGTCAGCAAGTATGATGGTTCTAATGATGATCTTGCACGTATTTCGTGTGTATCTTACAGGTGGTTTTAAAAAACCTCGCGAATTAACTTGGGTTACAGGGGTGGTTCTTGCTGTATTGACCGCATCTTTTGGCGTAACTGGTTATTCCTTACCTCGGGACCAAATTGGCTATTGGGCAGTAAAAATTGTAACAGGCGTGCCTGAAGCTATTCCTATAATAGGATCACCCTTGGTAGAATTATTACGTGGAAGTGCTAGTGTGGGCCAGTCTACTTTGACTCGTTTTTATAGTTTACATACTTTTGTATTGCCTCTTCTTACTGCCGTATTTATGTTAATGCACTTTCCAATGATACGTAAGCAAGGTATTTCAGGTCCTTTATAGAGAAGGCAGATCATAGATATTTGTAATTTATCATATCGGGGAGGAACAAGAGTCTTTCATTGCTACAAATATGGATTATTTAAAAATAAGGCATGTTATTTGGATACTTCTATTCAACTCTGAAGTATTGTTTATTTGATACGAATCAAATAGTTGAAGTATATTTTTCTAAAAGAGGATGGATTATGGGAGTGTGTGACTTGAACTATTGATTGGTCCATGCAGATATATGATTTTATCCGCCACGTTGGAATTCACAACCTAACGTGTCTCCGCATCCAACCATCACGTCAGTCCCTTTATGTAGCATAGGATAGGCCGGTTCGCTTGAGGAGAATATTTTCTATGATCATACCCGAATCATGTCATGCATGAACAGGCTCCGTAAGATCCCTAGAATAGAATGATCCAATGTTCTATTTATTCCACTTTTTTTGATTTTTCTTTTTTTTTTTTAGTAATTTTCTTATAATTAATTTATAGTATTAATATTTCGTATTAATTTGATAGTAATCTTAGTAATTGATAGTAATCTTAGTAAGTTTTTTATAGTATGTAGATGCATTCATTTCCTCTGCATCGACCCTGAATCTATGATACTATTGGAGTTAAATAGGGGATCTAAAGAAGAACAGGGGCTATACTTTATTAGTAACAAGTAAAAATTTTGTATTTTTGTATGTAATACAATCGAGATGTTGTGGGGATAAATACCAACCAAAAGACATGAGACAATCCAAAAAGCACTTGATCATGATCAAATTTGTAAGCCTACTTGGATATTGAGCATTTCCTTGTTGCCAGAACTGAATTCTTTGCAATTAATAATGAATCGTTGAAACTCGGGGAAATGGAATTTTATAAATCTTTTCTTACATAGAGTCATTCTACATTATATATGTAGATATGTATGAAATATAGATCTTCTATGGACCTATTTATGTTCTATGGATCTATTTCTGTGATTCTTTTGATTCTTGCTCGAGCCGGATGATAAAAAATTATCATGTCCGGTTCCTTTGGGGGATGGATCCACAAGAATTCACCTATCCAAATAACAAAGAAACCTGATTTGAATGATCCTGTATTAAGAGCTAAATTGGCTAAAGGGATGGGACATAATTATTATGGAGAACCTGCATGGCCCAATGATCTTTTATATATTTTTCCAGTAGTAATTCTAGGCACTATTGCATGTAATGTGGGTTTAGCAGTTCTAGAGCCGTCAATGATCGGTGAACCAGCGGATCCGTTTGCAACTCCGTTGGAAATATTACCCGAATGGTACTTCTTTCCCGTATTTCAAATACTTCGCACAGTACCCAATAAGTTATTGGGTGTTCTTTTAATGGTTTCAGTACCAATAGGATTATTGACAGTACCTTTTTTGGAGAATGTAAATAAATTCCAAAATCCATTTCGTCGTCCAGTAGCTACAACAGTCTTTTTGATCGGTACCGCAGTAGCTCTTTGGTTAGGTATTGGAGCAACTTTACCTATTGAGAAATCCCTAACTTTAGGTCTTTTTCAAATTGATTAAACCGTGAAATACCACGACATAGGTATCTAAGGAAGATCCCCTTCTGGATCTTCCCTAGATACATCAATCTTATTATGATCTATTCTGCAAATATATGGGCCGTGTCGGAGATTAAAAACTTATTCTATTCTTTATTTATTTCTAAAAACTAAAAAAAGAAAAAATTCCAATGGATTTAAAATGAAAACTTTTTCTTAGGTAAATTGATTGCAAAATGCTTCTGTAGAGTGCCCAATATCTGTTTTACATCTTCTATTCGAAAATATTCCATTTTCATAAGATCTTCTTGACTGTGACTCAAAAGGTCCAATAATGTATGTATATTGGACCTTTTGAGACAATTATAGGTCCTGGAAGACAATTCTGATTGGTCAATAAAAATACATGTTAATGGAATTCCTTTTTTGTTTTTCTTGAGATTAGTGAATCTGTCTTGAAAGGAAAAAAGGGGCAGATTCCATCTGTTTTCATTTTCCTCGAAATTCATGTCCTCTTCCTCTGCATGTAGAAAAGGAATCAATAAATCAATCAAATTACGAGAAGCCTCATAAAGTGCTTCTTTAGGAGTTAAACTTCCATTCGTCCATATTTCTAGAAAGAGTATCTCTTGTTTTTCATCCCCATTCCCATAAGAATGAATACTATGATTCGCATTTCGAACAGGCATAGATACAATATCTATAGGATAACTTCCATCGTGAGAATCGTTTGTGGATTTCATACGATATCCGCGATCTCTCTTGATTTGTAATTCAATACACAAATCAATTGGTTCTGTCAGGTTAGCTATATGCTGTGTTGTATCAACTATTTCTACAGAAGGTGGTGAGATGATATCTTGAGCTGTTATGTATTTTGGACCCCTGACGCAAATGGATGCGTCCCTAACTCCATAGAGATTACTTCTCAATACAATCTCTTTCAAATTTATTAAAATCTCATGTACTGATTCTTCAATACCTGCTATTGTAGAATATTCATGCAGCACATTTTCAGATGTTGCACGTGTGATACATGTTCCTTCTATTTCTCCAAGTAAAGCCCTTCGCATGGCAATACCTATGGTATCGGCTTGGCCTTTCATAAGCGGGGACAAAACGAAACGACCATAATAAAGACGCTTGCTGTCTACTCTTGATTCAACACATTTCCACTGTAGTGTTCGAGTGGATCCTGCTACTTCTTCTCGAACCATACTCTTATTTTTCTTTTATTTATGATTATTGAATCAGATCATTGAATCATTTATTTCTCTTGGAATCTCTTGAATTCTTATTTCTACACACGTCTTTTTTTAGGGGGGCGACATCCATTATGCGGCATGGGTGTTACATCACGTACGAAACTTAATAGCATCCCATTTCTACGAATGGCTCGTAATGCCGCATCTCTTCCGAGACCTGGACCCTTTATCATAACTTCTGCTCGTTGCATACCCTGATCGACTAATGTACGAATAGCATTAAATGCCGCGGCTTGAGCAGCATAGGGTGTTCCTTTTCTTGTACCTCTGAATCCAGAAGTACCTGCGGAAGCCCAAGAAACCACCCGACCTCGTACGTCTGTAACAGTTACAATAGTATTGTTGAAACTCGCTTGAACATGAATAACTCCTTTTGGTATTCTACGTTCACTCTTATTTGAACCAATACGTGCATTCTTACGTAAACCAATTTTTGCTATAGGTTTTGTCATATTTTATTAGATCATATTTATAAGAATAAAATAAAAAGAAAGAAGAATCAGAAATCTACATAAAGATACAGATACAGAAATATCCATTTCATATGAAAACAAATTCTTTCTTCTTTCTTTTTACATGTACATGTTACATGTACATGAGTTTTTCTTTTAAAAAGTTCTTGATTTAAAACTTGAGAAGGATTACCCCTGTCTCTGTTTATGTCTCGGATTGGAACAAATGACTCTAATTCGCCCCCGCCTACGAATCAAGCGACATTTTTCACAAATTTTACGAACGGAAGCCCTTATTTTCATATTTATCATTCCTTACTTTCATTCTGAATCTATTTTTTTTTGAAAAAAAAATCAGTTTATTGCATTTTTGAACTTCGAATTATATCCCTACAAAAAAGGATGTTTAAAAGAATGATCTAATCGTTCGAATCTTTTTTGCGAAGTCTATAAATTATACGTCCCCTGGTTGAATCATAACGACTCATTTCAATTTTGACTCTATCTCCGGGTAGTATACGTATAAAACTGCGCCGGATTCTTCCTGAAATATAACCTAGAATTAGATCTTCATTATCTAACTGAACTCGAAACATACCGTTGGGAAGTGATTCAGTAATTAAACCCTCATGAATTAATTTTTGTTCTTTCATTCCAGGGAACCCCCTTTAAGTATCAACTAATAGAGGAAGAGTTCTATAATTCACTTCTCCTCTCTATTTTACAAATAGTAAGTTCGAGAGAAAATTAGGGTACCCAGGAGAATCACCATATATAACACAAAATTTCTCCTCCAATTTTTTCTAGTCGAGCTTCTCGATCTGTCATTATACCTCGAGAAGTAGAAAGAATTACAATTCCCATTCCGCCTAAAATCTTAGGAATTCGTTGATAGTTGGAATAGATTCGTAGACCGGGTCGGCTTATACGCTTTAAAATGATTTTATTACCTTTCCTAGTCTTTCTATGTCGTAAGGTTAAAACCAAGAATTCTTTTTGACTTTCTTGATGTTTTCGAACATTTTCAATAAAACCTTCTCGTAAAAGTATTTTCACAATGTTTTTAGTGATATTAGTAGATACTATTTGAACTCTTCCCTTTTGATCTATGTCAGCATTTCTTATAGAAGTTAATATATCGGCAATAATGTCCCTACCCATGACGAACTATAGTTATTGGTGCCTCCTAATTTTGATATAATCAACATGCTTCTTTTTTGTTTTCTTTTTTATTGAATTTTTTTTTGAAATTCTTCAATTATAAAAAATTATTAGAAATTTAAAGTATATGCATGAGACACAATCTATTCTATCTATTCTATTAATCGGATTTATTTCAGATATTTGAATATTAGAAATATAAATATTCCATATGATAGATTATAGATATAGAATAGATATAGATTATATATATATAGATAGGATATATCCTATTTTTCATCTATAATACTTCGGGTGCTAATGAAACTATTTTAGTAAAATTCAATTGTCGCAATTCTCGAGCAATCGCACCAAAAATTCGAGTTCCTTTTGGATTTCCTTCTTGATCAATGATAACCGCTGCATTGTCATCATATCGTATTATCATGCCATTATCACGTTTGAGTTCTTTACACGTGCGTACAATCACAGCTCGAATTATTTCTGATCTTTCTATAGGCATGTTGGGCACTGCTTCTTTGATTACAGCAACAATAACATCGCCAATATGAGCATATCGGTGATTACCAGTTCCTATGATTCGAATACACATCAATTCTTGAGCTCCACTGTTATCCGCTACATTCAAAAGGGTCTGAGGTTGAATCATATCATTTTTATTTTAATCTCTTATTTCAATGCAAGGGATAATGGAAAAAAGAAATATTGTCTGTCCAGAGATAAAGAAATCCGTGGTTGTTTTTTCATTCTCAATACTCCTTCTTCTTTTACTTTTGTTTACCTATCCTGAAATAACAAATTGAGTTCGTATAGGCATTTTGCATGCAGCTATTTCCATAGCAGCTTTGGCTACAGTTTCTGATACTCCACTCATTTCATAAAGTATTCGGCCCGGTTTAACAACAGATACCCAATATTCGGGGGATCCCTTGCCCGAACCCATACGTGTTTCTGTAGGTCTTACAGTAACAGGTTTGTCGGGAAAGATACGTACCCATATCTTTCCACCACGACGCGCATATCGTGTCATTGCTCTTCGCCCTGCTTCTATTTGTCTAGCTGTGATCCAAGCAGGTTCAAGTGCCTGAAGAGCGTATCTGCCAAAACAAATATGATTGCCTCGGCAAGATATTCCTTTCATTCTACCTCTATGTTGTTTACGAAATCTGGTTCTTTTGGGGTTATAGTTGATGGTTATTTCCGAATTCCATCTCTACTGCAAAGCTGGACATGAGAGTTTCTTCTCATCCAGCTCCTCGCGAATGAAATGATTCAATAATATTACATATACACATGTATTTATGTATTTCATTCTAAGAAAGAATTTACTAGAATTTACTAATTTTTTTTATATTGAATTTGTTACATAGGTAGTTGTATATATAATGCTTCTTTCTTTTATCAAAATTTCTAAAGTATTTTACTTTACCTCTATTGAATCACGCCAACAGTCATCCAATAAATAAAATTCTTAAATTAAATAAAAATAAAGAAAGGTTTCGCGGGCGAATATTGACTCTTTCCTCCTTCATTTGTAGGGTCAATTCATGACCATTTAGAAGAAATCCATTTTTTCTTGGTTCATTCCGCCATCCTACCCAATGAATCATTAGGATTGATTCGTTTTCAAGAAAATCCTATGTAATCACAGGTTCCATCGTTCCCATAGCTTCTCTATTAATGCTTAGGCCTGAACTCTGCAATGGAGCTCTCAACAAAATCTGTTATTTGTTTCCGAGTCAATCTCCTCAGTTTTTATTAACCCGAAGCTCAATTCAATTATTCTTTATTTTTTATTATTTCTATTATCTATTTTTATCTCTTTTTCTATCTTTGATATCTTATTATTTCTTTATCTATCTTATTACATACATAATAGACTGACTATATTATCCATATTGATTAGATTATTTAGATTATTATTTTAATTTAATTTTTTTTATTATATTTCTTATATTTTCTTCTATGTTTCTATTTTCTTTCTATTTTTTATTTGTATATTTCTTATTCTATTGTAATTGTATATTTTGTATTTTTATTTGATGTTGATGCTTTATAACACTGCCTTTTTTATGGGGTAATTCTTCATAAACCATACATATGGGAATCATATATCATTGAGATCTTTATTCTCTCTTTCTATCATCCTTCCTTTTTTCCACATCCCTTTTTTTTTCACAATTCATAATCAGATTTCTTTTTTATGAAAAGAATTTCAGTTGCTACAACTATATGATCGATTCAGTCATATAGTGACTGTTTCTTGGGATCTCGACAATACGAAGCAATAAGTTGGTTATTAGTTTTGAGTTTCTTTAGTTTTTATAGTTACTAAGTTTATAGTGGGGTCAGCCTTTTTTTTTTCAATCTCAATTCTCAACTCTAAAGAAAAAATTAACGAGTCACACACTGAGCATAGCAATTATACTAAAATCTAAATTAAATTTAAATAAAGGGTAAATCAAATTTTTATTCAACCTTATATAATTATAATTGTTTGTTTTTCTTTGATTAAGAAAAAGAAGAAAAGAGTTTCTAAATTTTTTCTATCGATGAGCAGAATGGCGAGATAAAGAAAGGTTCATTATTCTTATTTTATTATTCTTGGTTTACAAATATCCAAATTTTGATGCCTAAGACTCCATAGATAGTTCTAATTGTATGGGAACAGTGATCAATTTTAGCGCGAATTGTTTGTAAAGGAACCCTGCCTTCTCTGATCCATTCGACACGTGCAATCTCTTTTCCGTCGATACGACCTGCAATTTGCACTTGAATTCCTTTTGTACCCGTTTGTTCAGTTAATTCAATAGCTTTTTTCATTGCCTTTCGAAATGAGACTCTATTTTTTAATTGTAAAGCTATATATTCTGCAAGAATATTAGGTTGTCCATAAGGCTTTTCAATTCTTGTGATAGCAATGTTGAGTCTCCGATTTACAGAATGAAACTCTTTTTGTACATTCATCTGTAATTCTTCGACTCCCCGTGTTCGTCCTTCTATTAATAAATTTGGAAATCCAATATAGATTATGACTTGAATCAAATCTATTCTTTTTTTAATTCCTATACGGACAATTCCTTCTAAACCTGAGGATATTTTCTTATTTTTTTTGACATATTCCTTAATACAATTCCGTATTCTTTCATCTTCTTGTAGACCCATGGAAAAATTCTTTGGTTTTGCGAACCAAAAAGAATGATGACTTTGAGTTATTCCAAGTCTGAAACCAAGTGGATTTATTTTTTGTCCCATATTTTTCTATTATTTTTCCATCCATTTTTTTCTAAATAGAAATCTAAATTTTAGATTTTTCTTTTAAAAAAATCTTTATATGACAAGTGGTTTTTTTTATCAGATAATTACGTCCTCGAGCCCGGGGTCTTAATTTTTTCACAATAGTACCTCTATTGACTTCAGCTTTACTAATAAATAAATCAGCTTCATTCAAACCCATATTATGACTAGCATTTGCTGCTGCAGAATAAACTAATTTTAAAATTGGATAAGATGCCCAATAAGGCATTAGTTCCAGTATCATGAGTGTTTCCTCATAAGAACGTCCGCGAATTTGATCAATTACTCTTCGTGCTTTGAAAACAGACATACATATATGTTGAGCTAAAACTTTTGCTTCTCTATCCGAATTTTTGTTCTTTATCATAAAAGTTCTCCCCCGCCAATGAATGATAAGTGCCTAGGTGAAGTATAGTATAAGATAAGTCAGAAAAGTATAAGTCTTATTAGTATACTAGAAAAAGAAAATAAATATACCTATACTCT